ACTCTTGTATCGAGTTTCTTCATAGCGTTATCTATTAGAAACGCATTGTCCACCATTTGACTCCGTACTACTGAAGAATTTAGTCGCACACTTGAAAGATAGCCTAAAAAGTCGATAGAATGCTTGGATAATTGGTTTATATAGATCCTTTCCGGTTGAGACCCCGCAAAAAAATGACATTGACATAAATTAACAAGGTAAAATTTCCATTTATTCATCAGAAATGGCATATCTTTTGAAGCCAGAATGAATTTTCCTTGATATCTAACATAATGTGTGCAAGGATCCTTCAACAACCAAAGGATAACCTGAAAATAATTAGGAAAGACTTCTGCAAGATGTTCTATTTTTCGATAGAAATGGATTCGCTCAAGAAGGACCCGAGAGGATGTTGACCGTAAATGAGAATCTTGTTTACGTAGAAAAAGAAAGATAGATTCGTATTCCGACACATAAGAATTATATAGGAACAAGAAAAATCTTGGATTACTTTGTGAAAAAATGTAAATGGATTTCTTTGGAGTAAGAAGACTATTCCAATTCCAATACTCATGGAGAACAAATCGTAATAAATGCAAAGAAGAAACATCTTTCACCCAGCATCGAAGGATTTGAACCAGGATTTCCAGATGGATCGGATAGGGTATTAGTACATCTAATACATAAGTTAAATGTGAAAATTTGTCCTCTAAAAAAGGAAATATTGAATGAATTGATCGTAAATTATGAGATTTTACTATTTCTGACCTTTCTAAAGAAGGTGCGAATCGTAGGGAAAATGGAATTTCCACAATGACTGAGAAAACCTCTGATATCATTTGATAATATAAATTCTTGTTGCATTTAAAAAATAAATTTTGGTTAGAATAATGAGTAGAAATAATCAAATGATTTTGTTGATCCATTCGAATAATTAAACGTTTTACAATTAGTAAACTAGATTTATTTTCATAACTGACATTTTGCAACAAAATAGATCTATTTAAACCATAATCATGGGAAAGCACATAACTATACTCCCTAAAGATAAGTGGGTATAGGAAGTCATGCTGCCTAGATGGATCTAGTTCTAAATATCTTTGGAATTTTTCTTTTTCCATTTGAAATTCAATTTGAACCGAAGGTAAAAGGTAGGGTTTTTGAGATTATCAAATGATACATAGTGCGATACAGTCAAAGCAATAGTATTTATAGTAAGAAAAGACTAAATACCACGGCAAGAAATAAACTCATCAACGGACTCTCTATCCTCTCCTTTTCCATCTAATTGGTTTATGTGTTGATTAAAGGCTAAGAAGATGGCTAAAAATCCTTTATTTTTTCAAGCCAATCGCTCTTTTGATTTTGGAACCAATTTCTTTATCAATATACTGCTTCTTATACACCTTCATCTCCACCCCCTAATGGTGAATAGCTAAGCTAATAGTTAGGACTCATAAAAAAAAAAGGATAATCCACTCAGGGAAAAAACCTTTCCCACATCAGGTACTAATGTATTTTTAACGTTTAATTAGAGTGGGAAATCATTCCAATTAAGATCCAATTAAGAACACAAGCTCGTTGCTTTTTTTTTCCCTATAATTTGAGCCATAGTGCTCTATCCATTTATTCACTTGACCAAACTTTGAATGCATTTTGTTTTGCGCCAAGAATTCAAGAAAAAGTTTTGATCAAGCCGATAATAAAAAAATTCCTGGAATTCTTCGTTGCTACGACATGCTGTTTTTTCCATTCATTCCTTTTTGGATCAGTCGCGATCTTCCCAACTCTACAGATAGTGTGGACGAATCAATTTCTTCATAGAAATGTGTAAAAGATGCTAGTCGCACTTAAAAGCCGAGTACTCTACCGTTGAGTTAGCAACCCTCCCGCCTCAAAAAACATAAAAATAATCAGGATGTGTAGATACAATCGGAATCCCAATAAAATCAAAAATAAATTGAATTGCACAGCACAATCAAAATATTAAACTAGCAAGAAAATAAAATGAAATATAAAAATTTCGAATTGATTCTGAACATAAAAATGAATGGCTCAGATGCAAATACACTAAATTCTTAAATAACAAAAATAACAATATTCAAAAATCTAAATTGATAGGTCATTTCTTGTCACGTATGTTATCTATTGAATAAAGTACAAAAACAAAAACCTATAGAAGGGAGAAAGATCGATTTACCCACACACAATGAATTATATTTGTTTGATACCCTGTTGTCAATATGAGTGTGAATGTTGAAAAAAAAAGAAACTTGAACAGAATACAATGAAGAAAGCAAAAAAAATTATTAATAATTAATAAAATAAATCAAATTATTTAAATAAAATTTAAATAATAATAAAATATGGATAAGATTAGAGAATTAAGATATATAATTAACAAACACAAGCCTAAGACTTGTGTTTATTGGACTTGTATTAAATTAAACAGGGGTAGACCAAGTTATATATAAATCATCCAACCCCCCTTTTTTGTATTGCATTAGTTGAATTTGCTTTGATTAAGGCAGAATTGTGTAAATGTAAAAACCCCGATTTCTTTGAAATGTCCTGAACTGTTTCTGTAGGTTGAGCACCCTTTTCAAGGAAATATAGAATGTCAGGAAAATTTAAATAGGTATGATTATTTATTGGATCATAAAAACCAACCTTACGAAGAGGTTTTCCTTCTCTTCGCGATCGAACATCAATTGCAACGATTCGATAAATAGTTCGTTGCTTTCGACCACACCGTCTCAAACGAAGTTTGAGCATATTCCTCCTTTCGTTTTAATCCGTTTTAATATGTAATTAATTCCCTTATGGAATCATGAATAGTTGTTGGTTAAGGTGATACTATCTATATCCATTTTTTTGAGTAATCCAGTCCAGATTTTTGACTTCTATATCTATAATCTATATGAATTCTTTTTTGTTTACATATGTAATTATATTAGTAATTAGATTAAAAGAGATAAGAGGATTGAAATGGAGCTTTTCCATTTTCGATTGATCGCTATCTACTTCTCCGAGTAAGCATATGAGGGTTGGGGGTTCTAAATCAAAGAATAAGACAAAGAAAAAGAATACTATTTTACTGGATGCTAGACTCTACTCTCTTGTATAGGTACAAAACAAAGCAAAAGAAGTACAGATTAAGCCATTCTTCCTATTTTTTACCCTACCCTAGTAAATTAATCGACTTAATCCTCTTGCTTAATCACAGTTCAATTAGTACTCTTAGTATTATAATTCAATTCAGAAATTCAAAAAGAGTTTATAATTGGACTGCATCATTATCATTTAATGGATCGGGAATCGGAGGCACTTTCATATTTCGATTTAAAGTACATGATTGAAAACACAAATAGATGTGGGCGTAAGCTTTTTTTTTTATAAAAAACGAACAGAAAAAGGAGCTGGGCATGGGATGAAAAGCGCATCTGGCTTTTTTTTTTGACTTCAAAAAGATTTTGATCTATGTTCTCATCTTTCTCGGATCAAAAATAGATTCAATTGCATCAATGTCTATTTTATTTGATTTGAACTCAATCCAATTTATGCAAAATATGATTCAAAGAAGAATCACTTTAAATAATTTTAAATAATTCAAAAATGAAGAAGAATCACATCTATTAGAATCTTAAAGATAAAATGAATTAGAATCTTAAATTAAACAGAAAGTTATTCAAAAAGACAATCCTTTTTTTATTTTATTCTCATATGCTGAAAATAAAGATTCTATATACCGAGAATACCTATTCTCATAGAAATAATATAATGGGTATGCTCTGGGACGGAAGGATTCGAACCTCCGAATAGCGGGACCAAAACCCGTTGCCTTACCACTTGGCCACGCCCCATATTCTATTTCTATTCGTTACTACTAAACACTAATATTAGTATTGGTTGTTCGTCAATTCCAGTCAAAAAGATCTCTGAACTAGATTCTTCATAAGATTTTGATACATGTAGATATAGAATTAAACTGAATTTATTGATCATAATATATAATTCAATTAAGATATTGGATGAAAGTATGATTTCTTCTATTCTTTCTTTTTTTTTTTTTTTTTATTTGAGAATTGAATGAAGGTTTTTTGATTGGTCTACCCTACTTTAAATTGTTTAATTTATTATTCATTTTAAAATGAATAATAAATTAAACACTCAATAAAAAAAAAAAAAGATACAATTATCTTTCTATTTTTAAGAAATAAAAATTTGTTATGCTTAATATCTTTAGTTTGAGCTGGATCTGTTTTAATTCTCTCCTTTATTCAAGCAGTTTTCTCTTCGCTAAATTGCCTGAGGCCTACGCTTTTTTGAAGCCAATCATAGATGTTATGCCAGTCATCCCTGTGCTCTTTCTTCTCTTAGCCTTTGTTTGGCAAGCTGCTGTCAGTTTTCGATAAGATCTTAAATACTGTTCTAACCTTCCAAAATTCATGATTTATTCACGAAAAAAAAAAAAAAATCCTAACAATTGATAAGATCAGATAAGTCGTAACAGTATGAATCCTCAAGTCAACGATCGAGATTCCTGTATAGCCACGATAAATCTGTATCCACAGATTTCCTCATTCTTCACTTTTTTCCATTGAAAGACCTTATTCTATTAGTCTATATATTATTAGAATATTTTATCATATATACTAGAATAGAATATTCTACTTAGAGTCCCCCATAATATCTAATTGTCGGTATGAAATAAAATTCAAAAAAAAAATTTGATAATGAAGGACTCGACAAAATTTTACAAATGCATTGCTGAAATGGAATCTTTTTTCTATTTCTATAAAGCACTTGATTTCTTGGTGTCAAAATAGAATATGTGTTCTAAAAATAGAGAATCTATTCTCTTTTTCCCAAACAAAAAAAAAAAAAAGGAATCTTGGAGATTGTGTAATGCTTACTCTCAAACTTTTTGTTTACACGGTAGTGATATTCTTTGTTTCTCTCTTCATCTTCGGATTCCTATCTAATGATCCAGGACGAAATCCCGGACGCGAAGAATAAAAAAAAAAAATTGTTTTTTTACTTGATTTTGAAATGTTCTTAGGATTTTATCTATTTCACACCCTTAACTCTAAAAATGAAAAAAAAAAAATGAAAATAAAAATTATAATACTTAATAAGACTATAATATATATATATATATGAAAAAACAAAAAAGAAAAACAAAAACCAAGAGGGTTTGACAAATTCGAAAGAGAATTCAAATATCAAGACCAAGTTATCAACGTAACAGAAATGGAAAGAGAGGGATTCGAACCCTCGGTACGAAGAACTCGTACAACGAATTAGCAATCCGACGCTTTAGTCCACTCAGCCATCTCTCCGAATTACAATTAATTGAATTCATTTCAGTATCGAATTAATAAAGAATTAATAAAACAAATTCCTAAGCGAAAATTCTGAATATTAACTATAAAAAAAAAAAATATTAACTATAAAAAAAAAAAATAGTTATAGTTATATTGTTATATTATAGATATAAAATCAAAATATGTAATAAAGTTTTATCAAATATCTAACTTTTATCAGCAATTCAATTTAGATAAAAGTTAGATAAAGTAAGTGCTCAAAAAAGATATCTCCAACCCAATATTCCAATCAATACAGACTCAATATACAATCTATCTATCTAGATATATTATTATAGACTCTAGTTTTTTTTTTGTATATAAACTAGACAAAAAAAATACAATATATACTAATAATAAATAATAAAAATAATAATAATAAAAATAATAAAAAAAAAAAAAAATAAAGAACAATAAATAGCTTTTCTTATGAAATCCCTCCTATGATTTCGACGGCCTGGCCCCGGTCGGTACCTAGTCGGGCCTTTTTTGTTATTGAAAGAAGAAATCAAAATTAGAAAGAGGACTATTTCCAAGATATAGAATCATAATCTCGTTTCTTATTTTCTTTTTTTTTTTTTTTTACTTACTTTAACTTTTTATTACTTTTTACTGGACACAAAAAAAGCTAAAAAGACTGTGGTTTCTTGAACAATACATTCTTATGTTATAAATTCATTAGTTTTGGCCAGTAGCCTCGGTCAACAAAAAACCCTCTCGAAAAAGAAAGCAGTTTTTTCGTTTTTTGAGTTATTTGAATGAGTCTTCTTTTCCTAAGCCCATTATGTGTACTGACAAAAAAATATATCAATGCTCTCGTTTTCATGATTCGTTTTTAATCCTATATTGATTCCGACCAATTACTTTGCTCGACAAAAGACCCTTTCTAGAAGATAATGGCATCATAGCGGGTATAGTTTAGTGGTAAAAGTGTGATTCGTTCTAGTAATCCCCTTAATAGTTAAGGGATCCCTCGGTTGGATTAATATTCCGATCAAAAACTTTATTTCTTAAAAGGATTTAATCCTTCCCCTTTCAATAAAAGATTCGAAGAAGAATATACATTATCGTGATTTGTATCCAAGAATCAACTATAACTTCATAAACATAAATTGGATTATGAAATTACGAAACATAATTTTTGAGTTGGATGAATATATTCAATTGAATGAGTATGAGTAAAGGATCCATGGATAAACATAGAAAAGTTTCTTTCTAATCGTAACTAAATCTTCGATTTTTTTTTTGTCGAGAAAGGATTGAAGCGAAATAGCTATTAAAAGGTGACTTTGGTTTACTAAAGACATCCATTTTTTTTTTTTTTTTTAGTATTATTAGCCCGGCGGAAACAAAAGACTTTTCCTAAGGATTCTTTCAAATAGAAATAGAGAACGAAGTAACTAGAAAAATTGTTCAAATTCCCCTCTTCTAGAGGGATCATCTAGAAAGCACATTCTTTTGAATGCAGTAAGAGAGAAAGCTGACATAGATATTATGGGTCCAAGTTAAAGAAGTTCAATTTCCTTTGTATTTTCTCTTAAATTTTTATTAATAACTTTATTAATAACAATTTGATTGTTTTTTCTTTTTTTTTTTTTGTTCACGTCTTATATCCGAGAATTTCTCGATAGTCCATAAAGGAGCCGAATGAAACAAAAGTTTCATGTTTGGTTTTGAATTAGAGACGTTAAGATGAATCAACGTCGACTATAACCCCTAGCCTTCCAAGCTAACGATGCGGGTTCGATTCCCGCTACCCGCTCTATATATTATTATAGACTCTATAAATGGATCTATAAATGGAGTCGATATAGGATTAGGATCCATTTGGCTCGAATACAATAAAACAGATAGAATAAAAACTAAAAACAGATAGAATAAAGCAAAATAAGAAGAATTTTTTTTATTATTTGTAATAAAATTCCATTAAAATTCAATATAAAAAAAGGTAAGATCCTCTATTTTATTACTAAAACGAATTACATTCTTATTCTTTTCTATTCTTAAAATTTATTCTATTTTATTCTATTTTCGTTTTCATTTTTAATCATAAATTTCATAATAAATTTTGAAGAATTAATACATCATTGAATTAAATAGGCCATTCTTAAAATTATCTCGAACCATTTTTATTCCAAGTAAAAATGAGAAAAAA